GGGATGGCGGAACGAACCCGGGATAAACTATTCTTTTATTAGTATTCGGAGAAGTCGTGAACTAACCCTACAAGCGAAATAGATATTGAAAGAGGAAATATTCGCCCGCGAAAAGTTTATTTTATTGGATTGATTCATTATTGATTCATTTTTATCGATCTGATTATGGTAAAAGGCAAAACAAACTAAAGATTTGTTATAACATAACGGTAAAAAAAAAAAGACATTGAGATTATCTATAAATATAAATTGAATATACGTGTTTCAATTCTATATATAAACACGATATAGAAATTTAGAATAGATTAATTAGATTAAATTTCACAAAAGCCTATGCTTCAGTATATTAGTCATTAAATCCCTCATATATCTTGATATTTTTTTGAGTCCTTTCATTCGCGAGGAGCTGGATGAGAAGAAACTCTCATGTCCAGTTCTGGAGTAAAGATGGCATTTCTAACAAACCATCAATTATAACCCCAAAAGAACAAGATTCCGTAAACAACATAGAGGAAGAATGAAAGGAATGTCTTATCGAGGTAATCAGATTTGTTTCGGTAGATATGCTCTTCAAGCACTTGAACCCGCGTGGATCACATCTCGACAAATCGAAGCAGGGCGCCGCGCAATGACACGAAATGTACGGCGTGGTGGAAAAATATGGGTACGTGTCTTTCCAGACAAACCGGTTACATTACGACCCACGGAAACCCGTATGGGATCCGGGAAAGGATCCCCCGAATACTGGGTAGCCGTCGTTAAACCGGGTAGAGTGCTTTATGAAATGAGTGGAGTGGCCGAAAACATAGCTAGAAAAGCTGTTTCAATAGCGGCGTCCAAAATGCCTATAAGAACTCAATTTATTATTGCGGAATAGGATGTCGAATCAAAGTAAAAAAAAATCTTGGGTATAAAAAAAATGCAGGTTTTCTTTTTTTTTTTTTTTTTTTACTTCGTCTTTTCAGTGCTTTACTATAATTTACTAATTTACTATAAATTAAACATTAAAAAAAAATTAAACATTAAAAAACGGATTAAAAAAATAAAAAACGGATTAAAAAAAATGATATGATTCAACCTCAAACCCATTTAAATGTAGCAGACAATAGTGGTGCCCGAGAATTGATGTGTATTCGAATCATAGGAGCCAGTAATCGTAGATATGCTCATATTGGTGACGTTATTGTTGCTGTGATCAAGGAAGCAGTACCAAATACGCCTCTAGAAAGATCCGAAGTGATCAGAGCGGTAATTGTACGTACTTGTAAAGAACTCAGACGGGATAACGGGATGGTAATACGGTACGATGACAATGCTGCAGTTGTCATTGATCAAGAAGGAAATCCAAAGGGAACTCGAGTTTTTGGTGCAATCGCCCGGGAATTGAGGCAGTTGAATTTTACTAAAATAGTTTCATTAGCACCTGAAGTATTATAAGAAGGGACCGCGATATAGTGATAGTATTAAAAAGAAATCTATAAATATTAAAAAGAAATCTATAAATTAAAATTTAGTAGAGTATGTCTCACGCATATACTTTTAATAATTTTCAGAAAAAAAAAGAACATGTTGATTATATCAAAATTCGGAAACAACAAAATTTTGAGTTTATCATGGGCACGGACACTATTGCTGACATAATAACTTCTATACGAAATGCTGACATGAATAGAAAGGGGATGGTTCGAATAGCATCTACTACCATCACTGAAAACATTGTTAAAATACTTTTACGAGAGGGTTTTATCGAAAACGTAAGGAAACTTGCGGAAAACAAAAAAGAGTTTTTGGTTTTAACCCTACGACATCGAAGGAATAGGCAAGGACCATATAGACCCATTTTAAATTTAAAACGAATCAGTCGACCCGGTCTACGAATCTATTTTAACTCTCGGCGAATTCCGCGAATTTTAGATGGGATGGGGATTGTAATTCTCTCTACTTCTCGGGGGATTATGACAGACCGAGCGGCTCGACTCGAAAGAATTGGCGGAGAAATTTTGTGTTATATATGGTAATTTATCTTCTATCCGAATTATCTTTGAAGCTTTTTTTGTTGTGAAAAAAAAAAAGTGGGTTCAGTGCGGTTTAATTAACGAATAACTTACCAACGGTATGTTACGAGTTCTTTTAAATAGTTTACAGAACGACGTAAGATTTTAGGTTATGTTTCAAAAGGAACCCGACCCTTTTTTATCCATATACTTATACTATATATACATATCCTATTATACATATACTAATATACATATACTAATGGCGACTAGCGGCAAAATGGAAGGAAGTCGTTATGATTCAGGATTCAAACGGAGGGCCGTATATATAATCTATAGACTACACAAAAGAATTTGAGTGATTAGGTGATTTTTCAACATTCTTTTTATGGGGATCCAAATCACGGTTCAACAATTTCAAGAAACTTATTTTCTTCCAATAAGTAGATTCAAAATTCATTTAAGGAATAACAATTATGAAAATAAGGGCTTCAGTTCGTAAAATT